ACCCGATGTGGAATTCCCAAGATCATACCTGCGGTATTACGAAAACACGTAAGGGCAAAGCCTGATCATGGTGATTATTTGGTCAGGATATATCTATCTTGGTTTGGATTATCAAAATAGATTGCGGTGGCTCCTAAAGTGAAGAAAGCCACTTTCCAATCAATTACGACTCCTCACTCAGATATTGATAGTGTCCGTGAAGTTCTTGGAGAAATGAAAACTTCTTGAAAGAAGCTTCGACCAATGTATCTTCCACATCTCCAATCCATACCTCTTGAAAAGGGTATGAATTGGAAACCTACCTGGAAAAGTACTCCATTACTCGACAACTTTGTCCGCCGGTTTCAATATTCGGTGGATGATGTTGTAGACGGAGCAGCGGCTAAATATGTTAAAGAACACAATATCTTTGTGAACTTAAAGCATGAGATAGCAGCGTTCATCTTTAATGTGAATAAAATTCATTCCATTCAAGATGGGTTCTTTTCCCCTGGTATTCTTTGGTCTCAAAGGGTTTTATACCCATTTGATTCTAATAATACCTGGTTTGCTAATGAATCCCTTGATTTATTTGAAAAACAAGTAGGACCCCCTTTCTCTAGCTTATTAGGGGCCTACCAAGGAGTTCCATTAGTGACTGGTAGATTGGCTCAGGCCATTGAAGGTGGTGGGAAGCGGAGGATCTTTGCTATATGTAATTATATAAAACAAAGACTTCTGCATCCCGTCCATATTTGGGCTATGACTGTACTATCAAGTCTTAAGACTGATGGTACATTCAACCAAGAACGTCCGTTGCAGTATCTAAGACTTAAAAGACCGAAGTCTTGTTACTCTTTTGATTTAAAATCAGCAACAGACCGTTGGCCATTGAGTGTTATATACACCTTAATCGAAATGATTTGGGGTAGTACTTTAGCATCTTCAATAGTCAACAGTTCTTTGGGTCTTAACACCTTTCTCGTATCACCTCCTATGGTGAAGAAGATTAGTGAAGTAGCCTTTCTTACTGGACAACCGTTAGGTTACTACGGTTCATGGTCACTGTTCTCGCTGTCCCATCACTATATAGTGTGGTTGGCGACTTTGAAGGCTTATCCGCTACGAAGCACCCCGTTTGTTGATTATGCCCTTCTTGGTGATGATATCCTAATCACCGACAAGAAGGTGGCCAATCAGTACAGTAGGTTATTGGATAGACTCAGTGTTACCATTTCATTTGCTAAATCAATAGTATCTGAAAATGGAACAATTGAGTTTGCTAAGAGGTTTTGGATACGAGATATGCAAAAAGATATCTCTCCCATCTCTCTCAAAGCTTTAACCTCCTGTAGAACGACTGTAGGCCTGTGCCAATTGTCCTGCCGATACTCGATAGAAATATCGACTTTACAAAGGCTAGCGGGTGCAGGTTATAAGGTCCGTTCTCGCCTGATGTCTACTCAGTCACCACGATGGGAAAGACTAAAGGCGGCTGCTTGTAAACCAAACAGGTTACATCTATTACCTCTTGAATTTTGGATTGGAAGGGCTAAAAGTAGCGCCTCAATCCTTATTTGAAGGCGAAAATAATAGATTATCTGCGTGAGGCTGTAAAGCCTAAGCAGATACAAATCTTTCCAAAAGATTTGGTATTTGATGGAGAACGGGAAATCCTTGAGCGGGCTGTTATCCTTAATTGGATGAAACAGTGGTTGACTTGGCTTTCTTGGTATCATACTGTAGCATTATCACCAGATGTGACCATTGATCAACTATTTGATGTTCCTATGTGTGCCACTTCTTGGAAACGATCAAACGAAGATTATGAATTAATCAAGTTTGGGTACGTTTGGAAGTGTTACGATATGGGAGCAGGTTGGAACCTTTCAACTACACCTAGGTGGTTGTTTGGTCCTCCAACTCTCAGTTTTATATTGGTTGATCAATAGGTATTTGGTGGTCTTCACGGCAAGGATCTCCTTATCAGTCCTAAGGATTTACCATCCTTACGGAAAATGGATATAGATGATAAGAATTTAGGTGCATCTGAGCACATAAACCCTTTTGGTAAAATTCCGCAAGGAAGGGTGACCAAGAGGGCGATTGTGGTTGCAGTCTGGTTAACTGCTTCCACAAACACCCAGCCTGCTGATAGGTATTATGTAATAGAAGAATCAGGATCTGCGAGATATGGATATGAAACTGGATATGCTCGAACCGGACCGCATCTCGATTTGCACATGGATAATCTGCTGTATTACCCTAAAGAGTCATACTCATATCCAGGGCATTTTGTCCTTGAAAGAGCGTCATCAGTCTAGCTCGTCATGACTCGATCATGACCTTAGGCGGAATTGGTCTTGGCCGGAAGAACGAAAGATACCGGCAAGCACAGAGCAGCCGTCAAAAGGGGTTCCGTAGAGTGGTCTAACCCCAGGGTAATCCTTGGAGCTTTCTCCATGCCCGACAAAGAGAACTTGGTGTGAATCGGGGTAGCTAGCTACCAGCTCGTCTAACTAATGTACTGATGTAATTCCATGCAAATATGGCTACCCGGCGAACATGAGGTCCCACTCACTATTCATGGCCAGACAAAAAGGGACCACTAGCCTAGAGAATCAAATAGGGAATAGGCCCTGAGTTCACCCGCTTGCCCGAAGATGAAGGGGAAGAAAGGGATGCCAGGGACAGAGTAACCGGAGGGGGCATGAAATGAACCCGGAAGGGAAGCCACAGGAGCAGGAGTGGAGAGAAAGCGAAAGAGGAAAGGTGTTTTCCCATTCGATTGATCGATTCAGAGTCCCGAACCGAAGCCCAAGCCCATACTCTGACTAAGAAAAGTGGAAGTTCCTACCCTGGGAACATTGACATACGATCTTTCCGGATTAGGGAGCAGAGTATGAACCTGAAACCAATATGAAAGAAAGTCATCAAGCAAGATAGCAAGTGTCAAGTGTAGGTCTCCCATTCTATTACTGGGAGTTAGAACATGAAATGAAGAAGTAATAAAGAACGTTACCGCCCCAAATCTCATTGATTAGGTCTTCTGGATCACCTGATAATCGTCTAATCAAACAAATGTCATGACCTAATGGACTTTAGGACTAAAGCAGAGAAAGAGATGTCCTTGTCAGAGGACCGAGCCACTCGAACAAAGTGAGATTAGCGGAATGCAACTTCTTGACCGACGAGCTTCAATATGAGCTTCGAGAAAAGCATGCAAAGCACACTAACCTAACTCAATGAAGGCGACTGCCAGCACTGACTCAGACACACACGTGGGCGGTTGAGTAGTGGGTTGATTTGATCAGAAAAGTAGTATACCTCCGACTGAATCAATATCGCGTTCTCCTTTGCTGCTATGAAGGAAAGCGGTATGGATAGGAAAGCACAAGTTCCGAGTAAGCGGCTTATAAAGTCTTCTCTTGTACCTGGACCGTCGGCTTATATCTTCGGCTTAGTTGGAAAACCCTCCTATCGCTAAAAAGCGAGGTTTTCACCAGCACTTGAGCTAGTAGCCACTTTCTTAGATAGGGCTTTCGGCTAGTTTGTGTAAGCGTCTTTGTAAGCAATACCCCGAAAACTCCGACAAAAGAGATTGAATGCCAGGTTAGTTCACTTATTTCGGGCATCATCTTACGTCATTCGTTAAAGCGCTTTCTATAAGCCTTTAATTTAAGGACGTTTTAAAGAAGAGAAAAAGTTCCGCCTTGTCCTTAGATAGAAGAAGAAGAGGAGAAGCAAGAATGGCAATAACCTCCGCTATTTCCGCTTCGGAATTGCTACTAGAAGGGAAAATCTCTTTAGAGAAGGAAAGTCCTAATGAAAGCTGGAAGGTAAGTCAATTCTTTTAGGATAGATCGAAAGTTCCATCGATTTAGGTGTAGGAGGAGTAAGGGCTTTTAGCCTAGGAAGACGACGGTGCTAGAGAATCAGTGATTGGGGGAATAATGATTGTCGAAGGGAGGTAGCGGTCTAAGCCTCTTAGGCTTGGCACAGGAACTCTTCTCTCACCCGCTGGAAGGAAGTGATGTGACCCTGGTAGGATGAATTGAATTAGCTAACGAATCTTCCGTAATGCTTGCAAAGAAATCAGAAGAAAGGCTTCTGCCCCTTGGCGACTCGGAACGAATGGGAAGAAGTGAATCAGAAATGAACTTATATAAGAGCGCTTATTCCGCTTCCTTCTACTCTTGAAAGGTGACACTTTCACGACGTTGGATAAATACCATTTGAAGTTAAGGAGCTAACCTCCAACCTCTTCTTTAAAGCTATCTAAGAGTGGTTGGGTATCTGCCTTAAGGCTTAGAAATCCTCGACCTTATGATACATTCGGTAAGCAGCGCCTCCCCAGCCACAACAACCCCCCGTTCACCAGCCTCCTATACAAGAGCATACTGGTGAACATATGTCTCTGGAAAATTGGGAGCGGCTTCTTCAAAATCACAAGGAGGTTGCCGCGGTGATTCAAGAGATTCACCGGGAACTCCACACACGCGTTCCGGGGGGTTTTCAAGCCGAGCGCCTCACAGAAATGCTGGAGGAGAGACACGGGGGGGAAAGGATGGGGGAAATCCTCCAGAGTCTCCAAACGGAGAGACGCCATAGCCCCTACTTTCGGGAAGTCCAAACGGATTTCCGAAACTTACGGGGTTCTGGAGGTACGGAGATGCAACTGCGAAAGGAATGGCAGGGGCGCGCATGACCCCTCCAGTCAAGAATTAGGGCCTTACAATCACTAGCCAATATGCTTTTCTCTCATGCCTTTCTTCGTTCATGGTTCGATGATTCTTCTTCGCCTTGTTGTGTTGGCTTGTTCAATCAATCTCATAGGTTCCTATGGCTCGTCCTATAAGAAAGGGGATATACCATAACCATAGGGAAGTAAAGGTGCGAAAAAGAAGCTTTTTCTGAGCGTATATAGTGGTATAGTCCTTAATGCGCAGGAGCAAGAAAAGGGATGCGCCTTACTAAGCAAGAAAGGGGAAATTGAAGACTGAGAACATACGAGGTCGGCACTAAGAGACTGACTTAAGAAATTACTTAAGTCAAGTTCTTGTGCTATATATCGTTCGTGATCCTTCGACATTATTGAAGGGAGGGGGCTCGACCTGAAGCCTTTAAATAGAGTCCCATCCGCCTCCCCGGTTCCACGCGCCCTTACTAGTAAAGGCTCCCATTGGGAGAAGCAGAAATTGTTGAGTGAGCGATCCGGCCTCTAGCCCTTCAATGATGGATTTGTCTTCAAAAAAACCCCGACCTCGGTAGAAAACGAACGGCGGCGTGAAGTTGATGAGCAGGGAAGATGTCTTTTTTCTAGTTGGCCAAGCGGCCCCGTCTTCCATAGCCAGGGATTAGTCATTTAAGGATCAGTTGATGCGCTGGGATGAAAGAAAGTTCTTCGGTGCTCCTCCGGGACGAACAGTAAAGGCACATGAAGGTATTGGCTCTTACTATCGATCGGATGGAGAGAACCGCGGCGCTTTACCTTACGAATATCTAAAGGCGAAGATCTCTTTTCGACTAGCAAGTTTACGTACCTAGGTCCTAAGTTTCTCATTACTCGGTGAAGTCTGATTTGAGCCCTGGTCAAACTGATCTCTCCGGCGGGCGGAGGATGGTCTCATATTAGCAATGTTTTGATTGCGCCTATCTGTCGTTGCCAATGAACCGATCACCAAGAGAAAGTATCTCTCTTAATCTTAAGGTGAAGCGCCTTTCAGCCAGCTGAAGGAAGGTCGCGTTAGCGCCCCTGCAATCAGAAAGCCTTTTGATAACCTTACTACTAATAGAAAGGGGAAAGATGCGCTCAATCCCTTGCTTCTTGCTCCAACTTAGGAGTAGGGGCTGACGAGCTTTTTCCGCAGGCTGCTATGCTAGTTGTAGCGCGGTAGCGCTTTACTAATATAATAGAAAGTCAAGTTAGTGTTATGGTGCAGCGGAAGGCCCCCTCTCCTTACAGTCAAGTGGCTGAACGCCCCTCGAATCTTCCTTGAGTTGACGTCACTGGGACATCTACCGCTTGGATCCTGCCTTGTTAGTCATCCGTAGAGCTAAAGGGAATTTTGGAAGCCATTCCCATTCCCACACACCAATACCAACCAGGGTGGCTGTTCAGTAAGTCCTACCCCTAAGAGAAAGGAGAAATTGCTTGCGCGCTTCGTCAAGTAAGAGAGAGGATCTTAGGCCGAACAGATCACCGGCTCCGAAGGCCTGCAATCGTGACTTTAGTTCCGGTGGTTCGCTTTGCTGCCGGGGTGCAACATTTGTGAGACTTCGAATGGAGTGGTCCGTACGCCCCTCCCCCTCGCCAAGCCTGAAGAAAGGAGCAACTTAGATACCTCTTTGTTAACTATATTCCTGGTTTGCTAAAAGGGTCCTTGGGCCCAATCAATCTCTATACTCTTGATGCAATGGACTCCCCAAAGCCACTAAACCGCTCTCTTCCACCCGATTTGAACTGAACCTCGTTCTAGTGATATTTTCTCCCTTTTGAAACTGAAACTCAGTTGCCTATCTGATCCTTGGTCTAATTGGGCCTTTCTCTATAGCTCGAATCGAATAGCTGGGCTAGCCCTTCCCCTGGCTTGGTTGGTTATATAAGAGAATCCCGGGAGAAAGCAAGTTAGACCTTACTTAGGGCGAAAGATTTCTTGGATGGTTCATTCCAGTCTGAAGTCAGTCAAGTCATGGAATTGACAGAAGTTCCCCCTTAACCAACCCTAAGAGGGAATTCTTCTATTCATTAAGATGAAGCCATTCAGTCAGCTCTGAATCTGAACTCAATGATTGCAATTCAAGAAGGGCATGAAGCTTTGGCTCAGTACAGTAGCATTTGACTTTGGGAAAGAGAATCGATCGCTTACCTTGTTTGGCATGCCAGAAGCATTTCGCTGTGGTTCTCATTGATTGAGTCGATCCAGAGACAAAGCAAAGGGAGTTCCGTGGGTTCAGTTTGCTTAGAGGCAGAAGGCCTAGAAGAGGCCTAGAAGTCATAAGGAATAGGCTTTTTGGTACTAGCTTGAGGAAGAGAGAATCCATAGGTCAAACTATTTGCAACAACTTCTTCGAAATAGGGGTCTTATTAGAACCTTTTTTCCGAACCGGAAGGTACATCTTCTAATCCTGCCATTCTCCATACTATTATTATGGATATGGAGAATTTTCTTAGAAATCGCATTGCTTTTCTGGAGAATAACTCGACCATCTGTCTCCCTGATCAAGATATAGGTGTAAAGGGGCAATAAGGTGTTTACCATAAGGGGCAATAAGCGCCCTTTCTTTAATAATATTGTAAGCGACGTATTCCCGCTCGGGGAAGAATGAAGTGAAACGGATTCGGGACCGTATCGAAGCAATGATATCTGGAAATGTATAGATAGAAGTAAGAAGTGCACCTGGACTATAGAGCTCCTCACCCACTAAAAAGAGAAGAGGCCGGGGAGGATCGATACACTTCGTTGTCCATCCCATGGACAACTCCTTCCTCTTAGGGCTGTCGGGGAGTCCGAGGCGGCTCCAACCAAAAGTAGGAAACTGAGCGAAGTAAAGTAATCAAAGAGGAAGTCAGTGCTAGTAGTAAGGACTTGTCACGATCCATTGGGGCACATAGAATCTATGTCCTAGGTGTGGACGAAGACCGAGACTTCTCTAAGATCCGATTCGATGGTATATCCCTCTTCTATTGTTCTTAGACGGATCTCTCACTCTTGATGAAGAAAAAGACTTCAGCTTTAAAGATCCGATCTTGTCTTCACTCACCGATTCCTTTAATAAGAGGAATGCCCGGAATGCTTGGTACCCTTTTTCTTGCTACTGGTTTATTCCTGTCCCACTTCTGCTTTCCTCACTCCCCGGCTTGCTTGCGTAGTAAAAAGAAAGAAAGCGTCTATGGCAGATGGAATACGAGATCTAGGCAAGCCTTTCTTCCTTTGTTAACTTAAAGGCTATGTAGAATCCTAGGTTTCGCTTTATAATACCAGTCATTAGTTCCGGCTATCGCTCCAAAGTGATAGCGCCATCGAAAGATAGAGTGTCAAACAGTCAAACTTCGATACCTAAATTCATTCATCCAAAGGCTTTTCCATTCCCTGATCCGTGCCTCCTTGCTTTAACTAAGACTTTTTGAATAGTGGCTTGGCTGGCTTTCGAGTTGGGAAAGATAAGAAGAGCTTGACCGATCCATTCTGAAGGGAAGAAGCACACTGCTTAAGATATAAAGCGCAGTGCAGCCACCCCGACTTCCGTCCTATCCTAATAACAGACCTGGATAACAGGTAAGCTCCAATACATAGTTCCTTGGTTAGACTGTCAGTGATAATGAGAAGAACCTTCTTCAGATAACCTCCTCGAGGAACTTTTGGCATCACTACCTCATGGCAAGCTTACTGAGTATCCACCACATCCCTTTCCAAAGATTCATTCTGATTGGTTTTTGCCATGAACTCTCTTGGCAAAGTCAGGATCATCTTGCAATCCACCTTATCCGGTAAGTTACCTAACAGAACTTGAAACTTTGGCTCATTTTCTTTATTCTTTAACCTGGGTCTGACTGCTTGACTCACCAACCTTCAAGTCTTCCTCCATCAGGTCATCTTCCGGAACCAAGCCTTCTGAAAGAAAGCTCATCAGAAAACTCCGTTGACGAGGCCTGTCCCTTCTCCAGCTTCTTGTGGTCTTTCCCAGCCTTACCTTCTGCTGGGTACTTTACCATCAGACCAACATTCTGTTTCTTCTCTGCTTCAGTCTGTATTTTCAATTCCATTACCTTCTTCCTCAGCATCCTCCTTTTCTGGGTCCTTGTCAGCTTAGATGATTTCTGTTATGCTGGACTCTCTCCTACAGCCTCCTTCTCAGGTCTCGGTTTCTGTGCGGCATGAACCCACTGATCAGTTGGTGGGACAGTAGACGGTGTTTGAAATAACCATTGTTTATTCAATCGAAATCTCATAAGAGAAGAAAGCTTTTAACGTGGGTCGGCGTATAGCCCACTCCATTCTATCTATGACGCATCGGATCAACTGAGAGAAATCCTGAGTAACGAGAGAGATTCTCCACACGAACGAACGACCCGCCAAGTTCGAACTGACATAGGTGAATCGGACCAACACCTATCAACCACCAACAAGGAGTCGCTTTGGTTACGCAGTTTGGTTAGCAGGCAGGCCGCTTATTACTATTATACATTCCCTTTTCTTGCAGGTAATCATAATGTGTTATTAGGTATTTTATAGTATATGATAAATATATCTTGTTAGGTGTTAATTCTTTATATAGTAAGACTCATATGATATTAGGTATTTATATTCCACTTCATCAGTGCGGATACGCTTTGAACAAGAAAAAGTATACGATACGAGCGAGAAGAAAGAGAGTGAATTAGATAGAGTTACCTACAGAAAGTCAGACAAAGGATGAGAAGGAATGGGTAAAAAAGCTTCCTGGCTAAGAAAGATAAAAGCAGAAGAACAAGTGATAAGGGCATTAGGGATATATAGTTAACATATCATGCTTGGAAGCTGCTACCACTAAGACTGATTATGAACCTTAGATCAAGTATATGATAATATTTATTGTTAGGTATTAATTTTATATGATAAGTATCATATGATATGAGTTATTAGGTATTTTATAGTATAGGATAATATATGTTGTTAGGTATTTATTCTATATGGTAAGTATCATATATTATGAAAAATAATACCTATTATCATCAAGATATATATATTTATTATTAACGATATCAGGAACCCTCTAAATCCTCTACAGCATCATACCAAGATACGCTAGATCTCCAGCACTCTAACATGATTCCTAAACCACCTACCCCTCCAACCGTAACAAATATACACTACTACATATATAAATACTCTCTCTAAAGGATGGATTAAATATAATGTTCATTTTTTAAGGATTCTCACTTCTCTCTAAAGGGTGGATGATACACTATGTTCATTTTAAAGATTCTAGAGAATTTCTTTATCAAACTCATTTTCTAAGAGATATAGAGATATTGTAGTATACTACTAGGGATAACTTGTGCTCTTATTCTTCTGTCAAAAGTAGGGAAGAGCAAGTGTCTGATCAGATCAATCAAGCGATAGGGGCAGAGACTTTACTTCGCTAGGACGGAGTTGCTGTCGATTGAGGATTGGCCGAGGGCCCTTTTTTCTTTTATAAGGGAAGAGATTGTAGCTGGGTACAAATAGGCCGGTGAAAGACGAGTAGGCAAGCACGCGGGTTGTACCGGTCAGCTTTGAGCTGTCGAGTGACGATTGGCCGAGGGGACTTCCATCATGTAGCTGGGTACAAATAAGCCAGTTAAAGACGAGTAGGCAGGGCGTTAGGCTAGTGCCAGTGGGGTACGTAAACGAGGACAGATCACATGGTTTTGTACTGGTCAGTTTTGAGCTGTCGAGTGACGATTGCTCCATCTCTTAAGAAAGGACGCGGGGGGCCTGTCTTATAATAAAGGGGGTACTCTCTTCTCTGATGTGCGCTATATTATTGTGTCCTATTCCTTAAGGAGTGATCCGGGATTAAGCCACGTGGCGATACCCGCCAAAAGAAAGGGGGCCTTGAGTACTCAAATGCGTACGAGGAAAGGACAATTATTCAGCGCACTTAAATCTAGTGGATGGGGTTCCATATTCATGAAAAGCCAGGTTTGAACCATGTTACGGAACCAAGACAACCTATCTTACTAATAATAAGAAAGGGTTAAGGGCCTCCAACGCCTATAAATAGAAGCTTCTTTCTCTATTTGGCAAAGCAAAGGGAGATATGGATCCAGCTACCACTGAAAGACTTTCTCAAATTAATCAAAGAATTCTAAATGTTGAAAATGAAAGGCGCGAACGTCAGCAAACGCTTCATGCTTTTTTAGAGCATGTGCCTGCTGTTTTTCCGGAGCTGGTGGAACAACGCATTCAACAGCTCCTTAACCAAATTCAAACCCTGGAAGAAGAGGGGAGGACCCTTTCCCGAGACAGGGAAGACCTTATTGTTAGGATGGCCTTCCGCATCCGCGGCGGAAACAACTAAGAGTCAGTCGACTCTTTGGAGTTTAAGAAGGTTTAAATAAGTGTCTGTAGACGCAAAGTAGTGTGTTTCTTCTTTTTCTTTGTTTAGTGGAGATCTACTCCTATGCTAAGTGTCTTTGTTGTGTTTGCATGTATCACTAGTAGTCTTCAATGCTTCCGTTGTTCACTTTGTAATGTTGTGTTTAGTTGTGTGGCTGGTCTATGTGTGTGTAAGCTTCCTATTTGATGTATTCCCATGTAACGGCTATTAATGAAAAAAATCCGCTTTGTTCTAGTTCATTCTCTTTCCCTGTTTTGTGCAGAAAAATTGTTGATTTGAATTCTTTTTGAAATCTCGTTTTTTTCTTGTAAATTTCTCACATATACAAGCTCAAACTACAGCCAAGAGGGTGGAAGTTGTGTGTTTACAGTCACTCTCCTATATCCTATAATAGCATAAGCATAGCAGAAAGCTTCCATGCCTCGCTATCCTATCTTTAAAACCGACACCGAAGGAGTTGAACGTAGTGAAAAGAGTCGTTTCTTTGATGAAAGACGCCACAAAGCTAGTATAGTTATCGCACACCTGATCTTCTTTCTGATAGGAATGATCACCTTCTAAACAAAATAGGAGTGAGAATTCCCCAACGAACGGAATAAATGAGTGAACAAGCACCGAAAGGTGTGCGTTAGTGAAACGAATAGCTCAGTCCTAGCGGACAGGACAAAACTTCCCTTGGAGAAAGCCAGCCTGAGGGAACTGGATTGGTCATTCCACCATCACTCGATTATAGAGGGTTGGAGCCCTCTCTCTGAAAGCCCTCTTGATGCGATGAGAAAATGGCTAGTATTCAAGGCTAGTCCCAAGAAAGCAAGCTAAAGGGCTATCCCGATAAGAAGATGAAGCCTGATCGGGCCAAAAATGAAAGCAATCGAAGGAAGGGGTAGAGCATGTTCTATTTTTCCGAATCTTTCAAGATGAAAATAGAGGGATTGGCTTAACTTCCTCTATGCGGTTGCATACAGCTTTGCTTGAGTAAGGAGTAGGCCATTCCAGATAGGCTGCTTTTGCTATTACTGAAGCTTTTAAGAAAAAGACCTTTCCTTTATGATATTAAGCTTTATGATATTAAGGATTTTTCCAATCATTAGAGTGGTGTCATCCCCTTTCATTCATGTCTGATGGATAAAAGCCCTTGGGCCTTCGTTCATTTTGTTTAAGAAGGCTGCGACATATACAGCATCTTTCCATAGACTTTTTCTTGCCTGGATGAAAATTCAATATATGAATAGTCATTCCCTCACAAATTCTTTATTTGAATATCTTTGCTTTGTTCGTTCTACAGATATAGATTAAACTGCCTTTCTTGGCACCATCCCTATTCTGATGGCTCAGTACAAGACCGACGGAAGAGAAGAGGTGAAAAGGCTAGCGAGGCAGAATTCTTTTTCTCTTTCATAGCGCCGCACAATGGAGACATTGTAGTGCTAGACCAGATTTACCAGCGGACAGTTGAAAAACGATACGACCCAGGACCAATTCTGGTTCTTCTTTCTATCAAAATAAATCGAATTCGAAAGAGCGGGGTCTTACTTATTCAGGGGGGATGAAAGACAAATAAAGGGATCAGGGGGCTTTATGATCGGAGAAAGAGAAGGGGCGTGGTTGGTGTGTCACTGGGTCGGTGGGGGAACCCGTAGGAAGGGGGGACGACCCGCCGAATTCACATCAGAAATCGCCAACATGAACACAAACGAAATCTTGAATTGCGTATAGAAAGAAAACGAACCACTTCTATTCTCGGAGCTGAGGTATATGAAGAATGGCTTTTTGGTCCCTTTCGTCCAGTGGTTAGGACATCGTCTTTTCATGTCGAAGACACGGGTTCGATTCCCGTAAGGGATAGGTACTCATTCCCGGCCGCTTTCAGTTAGTGTTCATTGCTGAGTGATCGCTCGCTATCTGGCTGGAAAAGATGGTCCGGAAGCTTCCTCTCTCCCAGCAAGCAAGACGAGATCACCACTTCTCTCAGTAATGGACTTCCTTTACTTCGTAACCTTAGCCTTAGATGTCCTTTCATAGATTCTCGAACCTCCGACAGACAGAATCTCCATGCATGCGTTCTTTCTCTCCTCCCCTCAGCCATACATCCCTTTTTTGCTTTTGGCCCTTTTTGTTAGGCATTGAACCCCACCCCACGGAGCGGTGCTGAGTGGTGTCCTCCCCTCCCTAATACCTAAACAGAGTTCCGTCTATGGAGCCTAAAGCTTAAACCATGGCAGTAAGCAGTAAGTTGGCCTAGTCTCTCGCCCAGCCTTCGCCTTCTTCAGTGGCCAAGTTGAAGCGTTCAACGTCGGCCTACCACCTTTTTTTTTCAAGGTTGAGCTTGTTCAATTGAAGCTAATGCTATGCTGCCCTTCCCTTGTTCAAGAGAAAGCGAGGACTTTCTTTTAGCTACCGGCCCAAACAAAAGAGATTAGCCTCTTGATCGATCGATTGATTGGATCGAAGTACGAAGGGGTTGATTGAAGTCTGAGATCAGCCCAAGACTAAGGCCGAGCAACTAGCTGCTGCAGGATTGGACGTCTATCTATCTCACCACGCTCCCCTACTCCTATAAAGGCCGGCGGAAGGAATGCTCTGCTCATCTTTCTTACGGCTCGTTACCGCAGCGCTCGTTCACCCCTTCTGCTTCTTCCATTCAAAAAAAAAAGGTAGTCTTTCCTTGGTAAATAGCGTCTTGAAGTGAAGCGAAGGCATTATTGAAGGAAAGAAATGGCGGGTCGGTCAATTGCATTAGGTAGGAGATGCAGGACCTGTCTTAACCGCAAGTGCATTCGCTATTCGATTCCATCCTAAATCCCACCAATTCCAAAGTGTGTATCTCTTCTTTACTTTTAAGTGACAAGGGGGGTGACAAAGGGTATACTTTCTTCTCTATGTCGCCGTCTCATCAATGAGCGTAGATTAATAGCCAAGCCTACCCTTTTGTGCTTGTCAATCTGTATCCCATTCTTCAGGTATAGTTTTCTTTGATCACAGATCGACAGGTGATCCGTCCTTTCTCCCCCTTTCGTCATAAGGCGTGGTCTGACTCTGAGAAAAGAAATTCCTGTGTTTAGGTCCCTACTAAGCAGAATTCGTAAACTATGCAAAGGCTCTTTGAAGACTTTTTCAAAAGTTTTTAGCAAAAAAAGCAAAAACAATTCTCAACGCCCTTACGAGGTAGTGATGAGTTAAACTACTCGTGTTGGCATGGAAGTCAGCCCGGTAAACTGATTCCATTCTGCTACTAGGGTTCCAAACCTTCCCCTGAGCTCTAGAATCTAGAAATACCTTTTCAACTCAAGAAATGCTAAAGCTATTTAGAGTTGGTATTTCTAACTAAGTCGGAAGGAGGGCTTTGGGCAAAGAGCAACTCTCAAGTACTTTACTTCAGTCCCAGTACTGAAAGACGTGACTTCAGGAGTGGATTTCGGAAGGAAAGACTTCGTTTACTTCCTGCAAATTGCTTATGTAAGAACTAGTAGAAAGAAAGGGGCGTTCCGCCACTTGACTGTAAGGAAAGGAATTTGGAAAAAAAAAAGAAGTAATTTCGTATATAAAGATATGGGTTTCCGGGCTTAGATCGAAATGGAATCCCCGAAAACCGGGGCTGGAGTATTAGACTTGTTCTGCTTCGATAGAGGCACTGTAACCGTAAGTGGAATAACAATCATTCGGCCGATTGCTCTTATCCTTCCTTCGCTGACACAGAAGAGAGAGAGCACTCCCCAAGCCAAGGATGAGTGCCAAAGAGAAGATGCGCAAGCTAGTCTATCAGAAGGAGAAAGCGAGGGAGTGAGATTTTAGGTTTCATTAGGGTAGACTGAAGACCAAGCCAATCTCGAAACAAAAAAGAAAACTTATTGCAACTACGAACGTGAACAGATGCTTTCTCATTAGACTATTTTAACCGATTGTTTATGTCGACCCTACGCTACGATTCTTCTTCTC